AAAGAATTGACTTTATGCATAGGTTATCGATTCAGCATTGGATAAGAATGGGGGATCTCCCCGTTTTTCGAAAAAAAAAAAGGAGGGTTCAAATCATTTTTTTTCGACATGAGTGTTCTCTATCGAAAACAATTTCCAACTATTCATTTTTAATTTTGAACCCATTTATCTATTAACATAGTAGTAGAAAGAGTACTTTGCTGCATCCGGACTTCAAACAGTTTAGCTTTAACCATATTAAATTAACGGCCCCACGTTATTGGTTGATAGAGAATCAAAGTCTATTTACCAATGAACCGCGAAATGCTATGGTTCTTAACGATTTTCTTATTAATATTAATTTATTCATTTATTAATTTATTCAGAAGTAATTCGCAGGACCATGCACCTTTTCTTTCCTAGTTAAACCGAAAAAAAAAAGAGGTCATCTGGTTCAATCCAGCGTATTCTTGAAATAAACAACTCGCACACACTCCCTTTCCAAAAAAAATCAATACACCAAGAACTACACTTAGATTTATTAGATTTGTTGCTAAAATATCGGTATTAAACCCGAAGCTCCCGGCGGATGGCCAGTGACCAAAAGAAACGAAAGAGTCGGTTATAGTTTTCATATGGATCTCCTCTTATTTTATAGATATAGACAGATTAATTAAATTATCTTTTTTATTCTATATATTTCTATTTTTCTATATACATATTTATATTGATATTTTCTATATTATTGTTCTTTTATGCATTTATCTGTATTCTATTCATTTACTTACCTTTTTTCGGTAATTAGAAATTCTAAATTTCTAATAAGAACACTATTTATTATAATTTGGTACTAGGTCTCGTGTTAATTGCGAATTTTTATTTGTCCTGCAACACTTCCTAAAAAAGGTTTTGATTGGACTAAGAAGGGGGAAGGAAGAAAGCGAGTTCGTTCGTATACTACTTCCTCATTCTCAAATCAGTCCTTCCCATACCATAATTGTCCCACTAAAAATAAATAAAGAAAAATAAATAAAGAGTTCAATCTTGATATAATTTGAAAAAGCAAGCATCAAGCACAAGTCAATAAAATAAAAAAATACATATTTTTAGGATTAAACAAAAGGATTCGCAAATAAAAGTGCTAATGCAACAACCAATCCATAAATTGTTAAAGCTTCCATAAAAGCCAGACTAAGTAATAAAGTACCTCGTATTTTTCCCTCCGCCTCGGGCTGTCTCGCAATACCTTCTACAGCCTGGCCTGCAGCAGTACCTTGACCAACCCCAGGTCCAATAGAAGCAAGCCCAACGGCCAACCCAGCAGCAATAACGGAAGCGGCAGAAATCAATGGATTCATAATAAATTCCTCGCAACAAAATAAAGAAATGGTTAATGATACAATCAACCAATAAACTATGATTTAATTATTTCAGCGATAAGATTTTCATACAGTCGAACCAACTCAAAATTTCAAATTGAAGTAATAAATAATATTATTAAATCATTAGAATTACTTCGATATCTGATATTGATTTTTTATTTTTAGTTTCTGCCCATTGCGTTTTTGTGAATTCATACAACTTTTTGTTTTTTCATTTCTTTCTTTATTCCGAGCCATTCAAACCCTTCGCTCCTTTTCGGGATTGAATTTCTTTATTCAATATTCAATTCACAATTCCAGTTTTACAACCAAAAAGAAGGACTTTTATTGGAATCTCGATCTAAACTCCCAGTAATATGGCCGATTAGATATATCTTTTAACTAATACTAATATATAACTAGTTAATGCCTAATATTCCATATACATGTCTTTCGTCCATAACGTAAACCAACTATTCGTTTCGTATCTTAGATTCAATCGGATTATAAAATCATTTTTCAAAACATCTACACAGGAAAGTTGGCTTATAGCCATTATATATTTCCCTACACCTAGTTTGATCCCGCTCTGCTAAACAACCCATTTTTTTTTTGTAATCTGTAAACTTTTCTCTTCCTTTTATTTATCATTATCTCAGATGGATAGAATCAATCTAAATGGACACTAAACGGACGAATTCCTTAGGTTAAATCATTGTAAATCATTGTATAAAAATAGAAGTGATCTAAGTTGATGTAATTGATTATTTATTAATATTCAATATTTTGTTTTGGTGAATCGGTGAATTGAATAAAAAACCCGACTGAAATGGGAATGGCTCTAGAAAAGTCTAATCGCATATTGTAAACAAATCAAATCATATTGTAAACAAATCAAATAAAGAATTCTTATTCGGATTATGACTCCTAAAATTGGAATTGAATGAATAAAACAATCAAGACACTATCACTCTAAAGAGAATATTCATTGAATTGGAAGGGGGGCTAAATTGGTAAAATGAAGTTTAGGAAAAAGATCTTTTAGATCTCTTTCCTTTTTTTTACAATTCTCGAATATCGTAATCTTTTTTACTAGTCCTCGAGATCGTATAGACCCCTTTGTCTAGGTATGTTTCTATTTATGTTCCCCAAGGCGATTCTCTAAAAACTATTTCGAAAATTAGTCAATGATGCCCCTCCATGGATTCACCTATATAAGCCGCAGCTAAAGTTGCAAAAATAAGAGCTTGAATACCGCTTGTAAATAATCCAAGAAACATTACAGGTATAGGAACCACTAAAGGCACTAAAGAAACAAGAACAACAACTACTAATTCATCCGCTAATATATTTCCGAAAAGTCGAAAGCTAAGTGATAAGGGTTTTGTGAAATCTTCTAAAACGTTAATGGGTAAAAGGATCGGAGTTGGTTGAATGTATTTACCAAAATAACCTAATCCTTTTTTGCTAAGGCCGGCATAAAAATAGGCTACTGACGTAAGTAAAGCTAAAGCCACAGTAGTATTTATATCATTCGTAGGTGCAGCTAACTCTCCATGAGGTAACTCTATGATTTTCCAAGGTAAAAGGGCCCCAGACCAATTAGAAACAAAAATAAATAGAAAGAGAGTTCCAATAAAAGGAACCCATGGACCATATTCCTCTCCAATCTGAGTTTTGCTCACGTCTCGAATGAATTCAAGGACATATTCGAAGAAATTCTGGCCATTAGTCGGAATGGTTTGTGGATTCCGAACAGCTACAATAGATGAACCTAATAAAATAGCAATTACAACCCAAGACGTAATAAGTACTTGAGCATGGACTTGAAACCCCCCTATTTTCCAATAGAAATGCTGGCCTACTTCCACACCGGATACATCATATAGCCCCTTTAATGTGTTGATGGAACATGATAGAACATTCATATTGTCCTCTTGAATGAAAAAAAAAAAAAGGAATTATTTTGATTCAACTATCTTTTTTTTTAACGTTGTCCATTTTTATTTTCTATTTTGAATAACAACTAATCACAGAATATCCCCAGTTCTTTTTATCTCTTTTGTTTTTGTGCGATTCAGAAATAAGAACCAATTCCATAAATTCATATAGTTCGCAAAATTATTTATTTATCTTATTATTATATTTATTTATCTTATAATTAATCAGGGATTTCGTATATAACTAGAACGACCCTCACAAATTGCAAATATTAATTTGTTAAGAATTAATCGGATTGAAGCAATAGCGTCATCATTCGCTGGAATCGAAATATCTGCCAGATCCGGGTCACTGTTTGTATCAATTAAACAAATCGTTGGAATTCCCAAAGTGAGACATTCTCGAAGAGCCGTATATTCTTCTTGCTGATCAAGAATTATTACAATATCGGGTAACCCCGTCATATATTTAATCCCCCCCAGATATGTTTTCAAGTCAGATAACTGTCTCTTCAATCGAGCCGCATCCCCTTTCGGAAGGCGGTTTAGTCTTCCTGTTTTTTGTTCCATTCTCAAGTCCCTGAACTTTTGAAGTCTCGTTTCTGTAGTGGACCAATTCGTTAAAATACCGCCGAGCCATTTTTTATTAACATAATGACACCGAGCCCTTATTGCAGCTCGCGCTACTGAATCAGCTGCTTTCTTTTTGGTACCAACAATTAAGAATTGTTTTCGGCTACTTGCTGCATCAAAAACTAAATCACAAGCTTCTGATAAAAAACGAGCAGTTCGAGTAAGATTTGTAATATGAATACCTTTACGCTTTGCAGAAATATAAGGTGCCATTCTGGGATCCCATTTTCTAGTCCCATGACCAAAATGAACTCCTGCTTCCAGCATCTCCTCCAAATTAATGTTCCAATATCTTCTTCTCATTTCTCCCCACACTTTCTCCCTCTCTTTTTTTTAAAAAAAAAAAGAACGGGGTACCCTCAAATTCAAATAAATAATTGTTCCGACGGAACTTTCCCTTTTCCCGGAAATTGGACATTGATATACGAACGAAGCGATTAATGTCTGTCTATTACGTATTATCTTTATTTCTTTATTATTATTAACACAAATCCCATCTAACAAATCACAAGACAATCGATAGTTAAAAGGATAAATCCCCTCTTAGGAATCATTAAATCCTATAAATGATTGTTCTGCTGGATCATAGAAATTTTTGAAATGCACGAATCAAATAATTCTCGGTGGTGGAACAAGATATCTCTCCTTTCCCCCTCGAATAAATTCTTCTTTTTGATTTTCAAAGCAATACTCTTATGTTGCTTTGCGCGGTGCACTAATCTTTTGAATCCGGTACCGACGGGTATCCTACCGCCTAGAACAACGTTTTCTTTCAGGCCTTTCAACCAATCAATACGACCGCGGAGAGCGGCTTTTGCTAAAACGCGAGCAGTTTCTTGAAAACTCGCCTCGGATATGAAACTTTGAGTATTCAAAGATGCTCTTGTTATTCCCAATAATATGGCTCGGTAACAGATCGCTTCCTCCAAAGCGCGTCCTGTTCGTTCCGCTCGCAATAATCCAATAAGTTCTCCGGGTAAAAAAACATTAGACATTCCATCGTCTGAAACCAAGACTTTTGATGTTATTTGACGTACAATAATTTCGATATGCCTATTATGGATCTGCACCCCCTGGGATCGATAAACCTTTTGGATCTTATTAACCAAAGAGATACGACTTTGCGCTATAGTTAACTCAGCACCAATCAAGAATCCCCAAGGAATTCCAAGAATTCTTGTTATACACCCCTTCCAACTCTCAACTCTCTTTTCTAAGTTTATCGATATTGAATCAATTGAACGCACTTCTAACACTTGTTCCACTTTTGGAAGACCCTGTGTTATATCACCAGATCTCGATTTTTCATATATAAATGTAACTAACGTATCTCCTTCATAAAGGATTTCTCCATAATGGCCGTGAACAGTTGCCCCCGGAGTGGCCAAATAAGGATTAGCCGATCTTATTACTACATAGTCAACGTAAACAATTATAACTTGGCCCGATTTTAGGTGTGGTCCGTTCTTGGCCATATATATATTTTCACAAATAAACTGCCCCGGGCTAATTATTGTCAATCTTTCTTCACAAGAATTATGATAATAATTATGACGGCGAATATACCACTTCAAATTGAATGGATTCAAAACACTCTTACTGCATGGATCGGGATTAACAATTCTCTCCTTTTCATCCATTAAATAATATTTAAATACTTGAAAAGTCTGTTTTAAATTGTTAAGTTTCAGATATTTAGTTACGGAAATCGGATTATGAGTTATGAAATGGTAAAATGAATAAAAATTCGCAAATTGAAGGGCTATTCCTAAGGGGCCCAACCAATTCCTAAGTGGAATTATAGGATTTCCTTTAATTGTTTCTTTTATTACATTGTGAGAGTTTACACCATTGAATAGATCCATTCGAAAACAATTAGATGATGACAAAATCATCAACGATTGACATTCGTTATTTCTATTCAACAACGTACTAAGAGTTCCTTGATTTTTTTTAAGTGATCTTGCCTTGGAATAAACGGAAGAAAATGGATTAATATTGGGACGATCTAACCCATTATCAGAGACCAATCCTGACCCTGATGGATCATTCCTTTTTCTGCTGATATATGAAATAGGGGATTTCATTAAGTTGATTCTTAGAAAATCACGAATCAGACCCTTTGTATTTACTTCAACAACAGAAGCTTGGGCCCCCTCGATAAAAGAATTTTTTTTGTCTTGATCCCAATTCAAGACTAAACAAGTCCGAACTAGTTGAATACTTGTGTCAGAAATTCCCTGACGTGGTTTACCATTTCCATAAAGAATATAATTGACAACTCGAAGCTTCAGATTATCCTTTTCCTGCAATGGGGCTTGGAGGAGAAGTCTTTCTAAATTTATACCATCCGCTATTTCGAATATGACTACTGGGCGAACAAAAACAAAATACTTTTTCTTGGTAGGTGTGAAAAGTTGGACATATATCCAACCTTTCACTTCTAAGGAATCCTTAGACTTTGTTTTTACCGTTCCTGGTGGTATCAAGATACCACTGTGTCGGGATATCTTATCTGCCTCTCCCGGAAAATGGATATCTCCAGAAAAGATTTTAAGTTCTATTTTTTTTTTTTTTTTCTCCACTCGGACCAATCCGCCTACTCGACTTCTTGTATTTAAAGTAATTTGTGTATCTCCTCCAATGATACTATTATTCCGTACCATTAGGGAAGAAGATTCGGGGAAAATATACACTTCCTCTGGAATGAAAAAAAAGCGATCTACTTTCATTTGGTATTTTGGCTTAACTTCTTTGACTCCTTGATACTCAATCAAATCTTCTTTTTTGACAATTGAATGCACCCCTATAGTCCCATATTTAGTAATTCCTGAACTCTTTCTTCGGTATTGGGGATCGTCGAAAAAAGAAAAAATGCTATTTCTACGGAAAATACCATTTATGGGTATTTCAAGTGAAATACTGGAGTGGGGCATTAGTTCTTTCTCTCGTTCTTGAATCGATTGGAATGGGATGATGAATCTATTTCTTCGCCTCTTTGCCAATAAATCAGAATTCTCGTGGATAATAGCCGAAGATATGAGATTACAATAGCTAGTACATATGACTCGATTAAGTTCTAAATAATCCGGAATCCTACCTTCCTTTTTACCTGAAAAATCTGAACTAAAGAATTTTTGTTTAACGTGATCATTATTTACTGAAGGGCTAGAAATATATCTTTGTTCGACAGAAAGAGAATGAACGTTCATTTGATCTTGATCCTTGTGTATCGAAAAGGGAATTCTATTGGATGAACCTCCTGATAATATCCATAGATGGCTTGTTTTTGGTAAGAGATGTACATTACTATATATAAATTCAGGTGCATGGGAGACGTCAGTACTCCAGTGCATTTCGCCCTCTGAGTCGGAATAAATATGTTTTCGAACCCTCTCTTTAAAACTCAAAGTATATGTTCCCGAGCGGATTTCGGCAATCACTTGTTCTGATTCTACATATTGATCGTTTTGAACTAAAAGCAAACTTTTTGGTGGAATAGTCACGTTATGTATAATATCTTGACTCTCAATAGTTACATACAAGTCGATAGAACATAGAAAAGCTGGATGTCCATGACGTGTACG